GTTATTTTATATTAGGATTTTTAGCATTGAGGTGCTACCTTAAAATTTTAGTAGAGATTTTTAGGCTAATATTTGGGGTAAATTATGTAATAAATTGATGTGATGTGTATGTATATATATACAACGCGGATAGCTAGCCCATATTTCAACTTGTTAGCTTAATACGTTCTCGAACCTTCCTTGGTTTCGGGGTTTGACAAGGAATAACAGGATTTGCTGAGCGTAGGGGGGTAGGGGGGTTTGTCGCGCAAAAACCGAAAGGGGGGTGCATATATATAGGGGTAAATTGAAGAAAGAATAAATATATTATGCACTTGAGATAAAAATATGTAATTCTTAAGTTATGTCTTTCAATGTCTAACCTAATTTATATTCGAGCAAGGAAATGTTCAACCTTAATATATGGTTTGTGTTTACACTCTGAGATGCAAAATAAAAGGTAACCAAAAAAAGAGAACCCCTATGCATATAAGAGAACGCTCGGCATGGTGGGTAACGAGGAGTATGTACTAAACTCATTAATCAGATGCCAGATATAATTATCCGAGGGTGGAATTTTACAGTTATGTACCTGAAATAGGAACCAGATGCCAGGAATAGTTCACTTGTGCAACCCCCACAATTTTTGTCCCTGATTCTATCATGCATACAATGCCTTAATATAAATTAGTTGGTGGTCTCTTACTACATTAATATTTTCTAATTAAATTTTAGGTGATTACGTCAAGGAAAAATTTGAGGACCAATTGTAGGGGAATAATCTATTTCCCAGGTTAAAATAAATTATTTGTGAGTTTTAAAATTTTGGTTTATGTACGTCTTGAACGTTAGTACTTGCTTTGTGGTTAATATAAATGAATGGTGATAATACATATGTATGTACTGATGCATTATGTAATATAATACATATATATGTACTAAACCATATAGGTTACTATCAGAAGATAGTTTAATTTAGAATTCTGGCTTTGGGAGCCAGGGGTGGGAGTTAAAATCTCTCTCTTCTGGGCGCTAGGGGGGAATTTAACCTCCGATCTTCGGATTACAAGACCGATGCTTTTAGACTAAGCTACTAGGGCAAGCTCATTTTAGTGCTTTATTTTCAATTCATCCTGCTAGTGGTGCTAAAATTAGGAATAATGCAAAATATAGTACGGATGCGATTTGTCCAATAATGATATATGGGTGTTCTACAGGTATACCCCCAATTCATGTCAGGATGGCTATGTCTGCTACTAAGGTTCAGAATAGAAATTGAGTGATTGGGCGGAATGTTAGTCCTCGTTGTTTTGAGGTGTGTAGAATTGGCACTACTATTAGCACTAGGATGGAAAATAGTAATGCAAGAACCCCTCCTAGTTTGTTTGGAATTGATCGTAGAATGGCATAGGCAAACAAGAAGTATCATTCTGGTTTAATGTGTGGGGGGGTGACTAGGGGATTTGCTGGGGTGAAGTTTTCTGGGTCTCCCAGTAAGTTAGGAGAAAATAGTGCTAATGATGTGAGGGCTAATAATATCATTACAAAGCCTAGAAGGTCTTTGTATGAAAAGTACGGGTGGAAAGAGATTTTATCTGCGTCGGAGTTTAGTCCGATTGGGTTGTTTGATCCTGTTTCGTGTAGAAATAGTAAGTGCAGGATGGTTGCGGCGGCGATGACGAATGGTAGCAGGAAGTGGAATGCGAAGAATCGTGTTAATGTTGCATTATCAACTGAAAAACCGCCCCAAATTCATTGAACCAGGGTGTCTCCTATGTAAGGTACGGCTGATAATAGGTTTGTAATAACTGTAGCGCCTCAAAAAGATATTTGTCCTCACGGTAGGACGTAGCCAACGAAGGCTGTCATTATAACTAGGAGGAGAAGGACTACTCCGATGTTTCAGGTTTCTTTATATAGGTATGAGCCGTAGTATAGGCCTCGGGCAATGTGTATATAAATGCAGATAAAAAAGAATGAGGCCCCGTTGGCGTGTAGGTTGCGGATGAGTCAGCCGTAGTTTACATCTCGGCAGATGTGTACTACTGATGAGAATGCGGTTGAGATGTCCGAGGTGTAGTGCATGGCTAAAAATAGTCCAGTTAGGATTTGAGTAATTAAACATAACCCTAGAAGAGACCCGAAATTTCATCATACAGAGATATTGGATGGTGTTGGGAGGTCGACTAGTGCGTCGTTGGCGATTTTTATTAGTGGGTGGGTTTTTCGTAGGCTTGCCATTAGTTCTTGTAGTTGAACTACAACGGTGGTTCTTCAAGTCATTGGTCTCGGTTAAAATCCGAGCAAGAATTATGACCTATTTTATGTTTTTGTTGTTGGTAGCTTTAGTTGTTGGCTTAATTGCTGTTGCTTCTAATCCTACGCCTTATTTTGCTGCTTTAGGTTTAGTAGTGGCAGCGGGGGTTGGGTGTGGGATTTTAGTTGGTTACGGGGGCTCTTTTTTGTCTTTAGTTCTTTTTTTAATTTACCTGGGGGGGATGCTTGTGGTGTTTGCTTATTCAGCGGCTTTAGCTGCTGAGCCATTTCCTGAGGCTTGAGGAAGTCGTTCTGTGGCGGGTTATGTGCTGGTATATCTATTAGGGGTTATTTTAGCAGCTGGATTATTTTGAGGGGGGTGGCATGAGGGTTCTTGGGTGGTTGTTGATGGGTTGAAGGAATTTTCTATACTACGTGGGGATGTTAGTGGTGTGGCTGTTATATACTCTTTTGGTGGGGTAATATTAGTTATTTGTGCGTGGGTGTTGCTTTTGACCCTGCTTGTGGTGTTGGAGCTTACTCGGGGTTTAAGTCGTGGTACTCTTCGAGCTGTTTAGACTAGGACTAAGAGAGTGGCCAGGGTTAAGGTTAAAAGAAAAATAGTTAAGTATGTTTTAATTATACCTTGTTGGATATCACTGGTGATTTTTGACATTATTATTTGGGTTAGTGCCAGTCCCTTTGGCCCTGTAATTTCGAGTCATGTTTGGTCGAGTTTAGTGGCGACTGATTGTCCTAGGGTTAAGTTGAGTTTGGGCGGTAGTCGGTGAATTATTGCTGGAAAGTATCCTAACATGTTTGAGAAGTGGTGTATGGGGATTGTAGGGGTAATTTTGATTTGTTTATTAGTCATGGCCGTAAGTTCTATGGCCACTAAAAGTCCGATGATGGTTACTATTAGGGCTGCGAGTTTTAGGGTGATTGGTATTGTTATGGTGGGTGTTTTTGAGGGCAGGAAGTTGGATGTAATAATAAGTCCTGCAATAATGCTTCCTCAGGCAAGTCGTTTAATAGGGTTAATTACTAGTGGATTATTTTCATTGATGGGGGATAATGGTAGGAATCGGGGGGACCCCATGGTTACGAAGAATACTACCCGGAAGCTATAAACTGCGGTGAATGATGTAGCAATTAGTGTAAGGGTTAGGGCTCAGGCGTTAAGGTAGGAGGTATTTAGGGCTTCAATGATAGCATCTTTTGAGAAGAATCCCGCTAGGAATGGAGTCCCTGTTAATGCCAGGCTGCCAATTGTAAGGTAGGTTGAGGTGGCTGGTATTAGGTTGTGGAGGCCTCCTATTTTTCGGATGTCCTGCTCGTCGTTTAGGCTGTGAATAATTGACCCGGAACATAGAAATAGTATGGCCTTAAAAAATGCGTGTGTACAGATGTGGAGAAATGCTAGTTGTGGTTGGTTTAGCCCAATTGTAACTATTATCAACCCTAGTTGGCTTGATGTTGAAAAAGCTACAATTTTTTTGATATCATTTTGGGTTAAGGCGCAGGTGGCTGTAAATAAGGTGGTGAGTGCTCCTAGGCAGAGGCAAATTGTTAGTGCCAATTTATTGTTTTCTATGAGGGGGTGGAGTCGAATAAGTAGAAAAATTCCTGCTACAACCATGGTGCTGGAGTGGAGTAGGGCAGATACTGGCGTGGGGCCCTCCATGGCAGAAGGGAGTCAAGGATGTAGGCCGAATTGGGCCGACTTTCCTGTTGCTGCAAGAATTAGTCCGATTAGGGGAATTGTTATGTCGAAGTTTTTCGAGAGGAAAAAGATTTGTTGAATTTCTCAGGAATTAAGGTTTATTGCAAATCATGCCATGCTTAAGATTAATCCAATATCTCCCACTCGGTTATAAATGACAGCCTGGAGGGCTGCTGTGTTGGCGTCTGCTCGTCCGTATCATCACCCAATTAGTAGAAATGACATGATTCCTACCCCCTCTCAGCCAATAAAGAGTTGAAATATATTATTAGCTGTAACCAGGGTAATTATAGCCACTAAAAATAAAAGCAGGTATTTGAAGAATCGGTTTATATAGGGGTCAGAGTGTATATATCATAGTGCAAACTCTAAGATAGATCAAGTGACATAAAGGGCAATAGGGGTAAAGATGAGGGAGTAGTGGTCGAATTTGAAGCTAATATTTGTGTCAAATATGTGTGTATTTATTCAATGTCAGTTTGTGGTGATGCTTTCTATCCCCTGGTCTAGGAAAATTATAAGTGGTAGAAGGCTAATAAAAAATGAAGTGCTGACAGCGGTTTTAACGTGTGTGCTTGCTCATTCTGGTTTTTGTGGTTTTGGGTTTAGTGTTGTTAGTAGCGGGTACATGAGAATTGTGAGGACTAGAACAAGTGAGGATGATATAATTAGGGTTGTTGAATTCATAGCTTCCACTTGGATTTGCACCAAGAGTTTTTGGTTCCTAAGACCAATGGATGAACTGTTATCCTTCAGAAGCGTGAGGAAGCCGCGGATTTTAACCGCGGTGCATAAGGATTAGCAGTACTTATTGATTTCTGTCCTTCCTTGGTGAGTAAGGAGATTTTAACTCCTGTCTTTAGAATCACAATCTAATATTTTGATTAAACTATACTTACTAGTAACATCAACCTCACATGAGTTCTGGTTTTGCTACAAGTAGAATTACTGGAATTAGGTGAAGGGCTATTAATAGGTGTTCTCGGGTGTGAAATGGGGGTAGTTTCGTGATGTGATTTGGTGTCGGGCCTCGTTGGGATATTAGGAATATATATAGGGAGTAACCTGCTGTAATTAGTGTTCCTATTCCCGTGAGTGCAATGGTTCATGGCGATCAGTTGAATAGTGTTGTAATAATTATTAGCTCCCCTATTAGGTTGGGTAATGGGGGTAGTGCTAGATTGGCCAGGTTGGCAATGAATCATCACACTGCTGTTAATGGGAAAATTATTTGTAGGCCTCGGGCAAGGATTATGGTTCGGCTATGGGTTCGTTCATAGGCTGTGTTGGCTAAGCAGAATAATAATGAGGATACCAATCCGTGGGCAATCATTAAAATAATGGCCCCTGAGAATCCTCATGGGGTTTGGATTAAGATTCCGCCTGCTACAAGTCCCATGTGACTTACGGATGAGTAGGCGATTAGTGATTTAAGGTCTGTTTGTCGTAGACAAATTGACCCCGTCATAATAATACCTCATAATGCTAGAACGATAAACGGGTATACTAGTTCTTTAGATAGCGGGTCTAATATAATTATCATTCGTATTATTCCGTACCCCCCTAGTTTTAGTAGTACTGCTGCTAGCACTATAGATCCTGCAACTGGGGCTTCGACATGTGCTTTTGGTAGTCATAGATGTACTCCGTATAGTGGTATTTTTACCAGGAATGCAATTAAGCAGCCGGCTCACCAGATTTTGTGGCCTCAGGAGTTTAGGAGAGGGGGCTGAGAGTATTGGATAACTAATATGGACAGGGTTCCTGTAGATTGTTGGAGGAGAAGTAGGGCAACTAATAGTGGTAGAGAACCTGCTAATGTATAAAACAGGAAATAGGTTCCTGCATTAAGGCGCTCAGTCTGGTTACCTCATCGTGTGATGATAATAAGGGTTGGGATGAGTGTGGCTTCAAACATGATATAAAATATGATAATTTCTGTGGCACCGAATGCTATAACTAGGAAGGTTTGTAAAGAGGTGAGAAGTGTAATGTATAGGCGTTGACGGCTAATGGGCTCGGGATTAATGTGATTTTGGCTGGCTAGGATTATTAATGGGAGTAGTCAGCACGTTAGTACTAAGAGAGGGGTTGATAAGGGGTCTGTAGCCAGGTATAAGTTAGATGTGGTTCATCCAGTTTCTGATGTTCATTTTAATCATGTGAGGCTGATAAGAGCAATTAGGAGGCTATGTGCAGTTGTGGTTGTTCATAGTCATTTAGAGGAGGTTAGTCAAATTGTTGGAAACAGTATAATAGTTGGAATTAATACTTTTAGCATTGTAATAGGTTGAGGTTTCGTAAGCGGTCGGTTCCGTGAGTTCGGGCTGTTGCTACTAGGGGTGCAAGGCCTGTGCTTGCCTCACAAGCGGAGAAAGCTAGTAGCAGCATAGGGGCTGTGGAGAAACTAGTTGATTCAAATTGTAGGGCTCATAGGGCTAGTGCAATAAATAGGGATAATATTATTCCCTCTAAGCACAGGAGTGCGGAGAGTAGGTGGGTGCGGTGAAATGCTAGTCCTATTAAACCTAAGATAAATGCTGAGCTAAAGCTAAAGTGTACTGGTGTCATAAGGGGGTCGTGGACTTAAACCACAATCTTCTGAGCCGAAATCAGAGGTCTTATTTTGGACTAACTCCCTATTCTGCTCATTCTAGTCCGCCCTGGGTTCATTCGTAGATTAATCCAAGGGTTAATAAGATGAGGACTGTAGTGGCTCAGAAAAATGTTCCGGTGGGGTTATGGAGTTGGTCTCCTCAGGGCAGGGGAAGAAGGAGGGCAATTTCTAGATCAAACAGGAGGAATAAAATTGCTACTAGGAAGAATCGTAGCGAGAAGGGTAATCGAGCAGATCCCAGTGGGTCAAACCCGCACTCATAAGGGGATAGTTTTTCTGCGTCCGGGTTTATTTGGGGTAATCAGAAAGATACAATTGCTAGGACTGAAGACAGGGCTACTGTAATAGTAAAAATGGTTATGATTAAGTTCATTATCTTTCCCTGGGGTTTAACCAAGACTAAATGATTGGAAGTCACTTGTACTAACTTTGATACTAGAAAGATATGAGCCTCATCAGTAGATGGATACGTAGAGGAATAGTCAGACTACGTCAACAAAATGTCAATATCAGGCGGCGGCTTCGAAGCCGAAGTGGTGCTCAGATGTAAAGTGGTATTGGATTTGGCGGAGAAGGCATACGGCCAGGAATGTTGACCCGATGATGACATGTAGTCCGTGGAATCCTGTGGCCACAAAGAATGTAGAGCCGTATACACCATCTGCAATTGTAAATGGTGCTTCGTAATACTCTATGGCTTGGAGGGCAGTAAAATAAAGTCCTAGTAGGATTGTGAGTGCAAGGGATTGAATAGCTTGTTTTCGTTCGCCCTCTATGATGCTGTGATGGGCTCATGTCACTGTTACCCCGGATGCTAGTAGTACAGCTGTGTTAAGGAGGGGGACTTCGAAGGGGTCTAATGTGATAATTCCTGTTGGGGGTCAGCATCCCCCCAGCTCTGGTGTGGGTGCTAGACTTGAGTGATAAAAAGCTCAGAAAAACCCTAGGAAGAAGAATACTTCTGAAGTAATAAACAGAATTATTCCATAGCGTAGCCCCTTTTGTACTGGTGGCGTGTGGTGACCTTGGAAAGTTCCTTCTCGGATAATATCCCGTCATCATTGGAATATTGTAAGAAGCAGGAGGATCAGTCCAAGGGTTATTAATGTTGTTGAGTGGAAGTGGAACCAGATTGCTAGGCCGGATGTTATTAATAGAGCACCGACGGCTCCGGTTAGTGGTCATGGGCTTGGATCAACCATATGATATGCATGTGCTTGGTGGGCCATTAAACGTTCTCTTGCAGGTAGAGGCTTAGGAGTAATACGAATACGTAGGCTTGAATTATTGCCACGGCAACCTCTAGAAGTGTTAGTAGGAAGAGAACAGTGGCGGTTAGGATTGCTACTGTTGGTATTATTGGTAATAAAACAAATACGGCTGTGGCAATAAGTTGAATTAATAGGTGGCCTGCGGTTAAGTTAGCTGTAAGTCGGACACCCAAGGCTAATGGTCGGATGAGTAGGCTAATTGTTTCAATAATAATTAGTACAGGGATCAGGGGAATAGGGGTTCCTTCTGGTAAGAGGTGTCCGAGGGCGACTGTTGGTTGGTTTCGTATCCCAATAATCACGGTGGCTAGTCACAGGGGTACGGCAAATCCTATATTTAAGGATAGCTGTGTTGTAGGTGTAAAAGTGTATGGAAGGAGTCCTAATATGTTAATAGTAATTAGGAATATTATCAATGAGGCTAGTAGGAGTGCTCACTTATGTCCTCCTACATTTAAGGGTATTATTAACTGATTGGTGAATCGGTTAATAAATCATGTTTGAATAGTAATAAGTCGGTTATTAATTCATCGAGATGGTGGGGTTGGGAAGAGTGTTCATGGCAGTGCAATTGCAATTGCGATGAGCGGGATTCCCAGGAGGGATGGGCTTGCAAATTGGTCGAAGAAGCTTACTATCATGGTCAGTCTCAGGGTTCAGTTTTGTGTTTTTCTTCACTTATTGGGGTTGGTTCATTTGGTGTGATATGGTTTAAGATTTTGGTTGGGATAATGGTTAGGAAAATAACTCATGAAAATACTAGGATCGCAAATCAGGGGTTGGGGTTTAATTGGGGCATTTCACTAGAGGTGGTCGGTAGGCACCAAACTTTGGCTTAAAAGGCCAACGCTTTGTCCAATAATTAGCTTTCTAGTGAGGCGTCTTCTAGTATTAATGAGGATCAGCTTTCAAAGTGCTCTAGTGGGACGGCTTCTACTACAATAGGTATAAAGCTGTGGTTTGCCCCGCAGATTTCAGAGCATTGTCCGTAGAATACACCGGGGCGTGAGGCAATAAAGGCAGTTTGGTTAAGTCGTCCGGGTACTGCATCTATTTTTACGCCTAGGGATGGAACGGCCCAGGAGTGCAGCACATCTTCGGCGGATACTAGGATACGAACTGGTGATTCTATTGGGACTACTATTCGATGGTCTGTTTCCAGAAGGCGGAATTGACCGGGCGTAAGGTCTTGGGTTGGAATTATGTAAGAGTCGAAGCCCAAGTCCTCATAGTCTGTATATTCGTAGCTTCAGTATCATTGGTGGCCCATGGCTTTAATTGTTAGGTGGGGGTCGTTGATTTCGTCTATAAGATATAAAATTCGGAGGGATGGCAGGGCAATCAGAACTAGGATGACAGCTGGTAAGATGGTTCATACAATTTCGATTTCTTGGGAGTCTAGGATATATTTGTTAGTAAGTTTGGTTGAAACCATTGCGATAATAATATAAAGCACTAAAGTGCTAATTAAAAATACGATTATTAAGGCGTGGTCGTGGAAGTGAAGAAGCTCTTCTATAACGGGTGATGCCGCGTCTTGGAATCCTAGTTGCGTGGGATGTGCCATTAAGCTTTGGGCTTAAGACATACAGGGGTCTAACCTGCAACTTCACCTTGACAAGGTGGTGTAATATGCATATTTTACTAATGTCTTTAGAAGAAAGTGACAGAGTGGTTATGTGACTGGCTTGAAACCAGTATATGGGGGTTCAATTCCTCCCTTTCTCGTTAGTTTGATTGAACTTGTACAAATGCTGGCTCCTCAAATGTGTGGTATGGAGGGGGGCAGCCGTGAAGTCATTCTACGTTTGTTATAGTTAGTTCTACTAAGGATACTTCTCGTTTAGCGGCGAAGGCTTCTCATAGGATAAATAGGAATATAATTACTGCTACTAAAGAGATGAGCGATCCAATGGATGATACTGTATTTCAGAGGGCGTAGGCGTCTGGGTAGTCGGAGTATCGTCGTGGTATTCCTGCTAGTCCTAGGAAGTGCTGTGGGAAGAACGTGAGGTTAACACCAATGAATATTACCCCGAAGTGGATTTTTGTTCAGGTGTCATTTAGAGTATATCCTGTAAACAGGGGGAATCAGTGGACGAAGGCTGCTATAATGGCAAATACGGCACCTATTGATAGTACATAGTGGAAGTGTGCGACTACATAATATGTGTCGTGGAGTACAATATCGAGTGATGAATTGGCTAGGACAATTCCTGTTAGCCCGCCCACTGTAAAGAGGAAAATAAATCCCAGGGCTCATAGCATGGGAGTTTCTCATTTAATTGAGCCTCCGTGGAGTGTGGCTAATCAGCTAAATACTTTTACACCTGTTGGGATGGCAATAATTATTGTTGCGGATGTAAAGTATGCACGAGTGTCTACGTCTATTCCGACGGTGAACATATGGTGGGCTCATACAATAAATCCTAGGAGGCCAATAGCCATCATGGCTCAGACTATACCCATGTAGCCGAATGGTTCTTTTTTGCCTGAGTAGTAGGCCACGACATGTGAAATAATTCCAAATCCGGGTAAAATAAGAATATAAACTTCTGGGTGTCCGAAGAATCAGAATAGATGTTGATATAGAATTGGGTCCCCTCCTCCTGCCGGGTCAAAGAATGTGGTATTAAGATTACGGTCTGTAAGGAGTATTGTGATCCCGGCAGCCAGAACTGGTAGGGATAGGAGGAGAAGTACAGCTGTTACAAGCACAGCTCAAACGAATAGGGGTGTTTGGTATTGAGAAATGGCTGGGGGTTTTATATTAATAGTTGTAGTAATGAAATTAATTGCCCCTAGAATTGATGATACACCAGCCAGATGTAGTGAGAAAATTGTTAAGTCTACGGATGCTCCTGCGTGGGCAAGATTGCCCGCGAGTGGCGGGTAAACAGTTCATCCTGTTCCTGCCCCGGCTTCAACACCAGAAGATGCTAACAGTAAAAGGAAAGAGGGGGGTAAAAGTCAGAAGCTTATGTTATTTATTCGCGGGAATGCCATATCAGGTGCTCCGATTATTAATGGCACGAGTCAGTTTCCAAATCCCCCAATGAGGATTGGTATTACTATAAAGAAAATTATTACAAAGGCATGGGCAGTAACAATAACATTATAAATTTGATCATCTCCTAGGAGTGATCCTGGTTGGCTTAGTTCGGCTCGAATGAGAAGGCTTAGAGCAGTTCCCACTATTCCGGCTCAGGCACCAAATACAAGATAAAGGGTACCAATGTCTTTGTGGTTTGTAGAAAAGAATCAGCGCGTAATTGCCACAGGTAGGGTAGCCGAGCGTTTAGGCGGTGGGTTGTAGCCCCGAAGACAGTGGTTTAAGTCCTCTCCCTATCATAGCCCCGTGGTGAAGAAACATGTTGGATTGCAAATCCAGAGACGTAGATTAGTAGTCTGCCGGGGCTTTTCCCGCCTTACTAGGCCAATGGCGGGAAAAGTAGATGGATGCTCGCTGGTTTGAGCGCTTAGCTGTTAACTAAGAGTTTGTAGGATCGAGGCCTTCCCATCTAGTAAGGCCTTAGTTTAATAAAAACATTTGATTTGCAATTAGAAAATGCAAGATAGATTCTTGTAGGTCTTATCAGGGATTAGAAGATTTTCACTTCTACTTAGAGCTTTGAAGGCTCTTGGTCTGGGTATTATCCTAAATCCCTAGGTGGTTAGTATCAGGATGGCTGGGGTTATAGGTAAAAGCCCTAGAGCAATTGTGGTGGATATAGTTAGTGGGAGGGAAGATTGGGTTGTTTGGGTTCGTCATGGGGTGATTGCATTGGTTGTGTTGGGGGAGATTGTTAGTGTTATTGCGTAGCAGAGGCGTAAGTAGAAGTATAGGCTTAGTAGGGCGGCCAGGGCCATAATTGTGGCGGTAATTGGGAGGTTTTGTTTTGCTAGTTCTTGTAAAATTAGTCATTTTGGTATGAAACCTGTTAGAGGCGGTAGGCCGCCTAGTGATAATAGTACGAGGGCAGTTGTTGTTGTAAGAATTGGGCTTTTAGATCAGGTTATTGTAAGGGTATTAATTTTTGTGGCGGATGTTGTTTTAAGGGTGAGGAATGCCGCGGATGTTATAAAAATGTATGTCCCTAGGGCGAGTAGGGTAAGTTGTGGGGCATATTGAAGAATAATAATTATTCATCCCATGTGGGCAATTGAGGAATAAGCTAGGATTTTTCGTAGTTGGGTTTGGTTTAGGCCTCCTCATCCGCCAACTAGTGTAGATGTAATTCCCAGGGCTATTAATAGTGTTGGGTCTACGGTTTGGGCCACTTGTATAATTAGGGCAAACGGGGCAAGTTTTTGTCAGGTTGATAGGATGAGTCCTGTTAATAGGTCCAGTCCTTGTATAACTTCTGGTATTCAGAAGTGTATTGGCGCTAGTCCAATTTTAAGTGCTAGGGCGGTGATGATTATTGTGCTAGCAATGGGGTTTGATATATTATTTATATCTCATTCACCTGTAATTCAGGCATTTGTTGTGCTTGCAAACATAATTATTGCCGCTGCGGTGGCCTGGGTTAAGAAGTATTTTGTGGTGGCTTCTACTGCGCGGGGGTGGTGGTGTTGGGCTATTAATGGGATAATTGCTAGGGTATTAATTTCTAGTCCTATTCAGGCCAATAGTCAGTGGGAGCTAGCAAAGGTTAGGGTGGTTCCTAGGCCTAGGCTGGATAATAGGATTGCGAGTACGTATGGGTTCATTGATGGAGGAGGGATTCTAACCGTCATGTTCGGGGTATGGGCCCGAAAGCTTAATTAGCTGACCCCATCTTAGAAAGTGGTGTAGAGGAAGCACTAAGAGTTTTGATCTCTTGGGCATGGGTTCGATCCCCTTCTTTCTAAGAACTGAGGGGATTTTAACCCCTATAAGCCACTCTATCAAAGTGGTCCCTGGGCATTCGGGCACAGTTCCTGGATTATAGTTGTGGTGGAAGGCCTGCTAATGCGATTGGTAGGGCGACGTGTCATAGAACTAGGGCTAGTGTTAAGGGTAAGAAGTTTTTTCAAACGAGGTGCATGAGTTGATCATATCGGAATCGTGGGTATGAGGCTCGTACTCATAGGAATACAATTGATAGGAGTGCAGCCTTAGTTATAAGACTAATTGTTGTTAGTTCTGGAATATTGGGTATATGTGATGTTCCTAGGAATAAAACTGCTGATAGGGTATTTATTAATAAGATGTTTGCGTATTCGGCTAGGAAAAACAGGGCGAAGGGTCCCCCTGCATATTCTACGTTGAAGCCTGAGACAAGCTCTGATTCTCCTTCTGTTAGGTCAAATGGTGCCCGGTTTGTTTCTGCCAGGGTTGAAATATATCATATTGCGGCTAGTGGTCAGGCGGGGGCTAATAATCAGATGCTTTCTTGGGCTGTGCTAAATGTTTGCAGGGTATAGCCCCCTGAGAAAATAATTACGGATAGGAGGATCAGTCCAAGGCTTACTTCATAAGAAATGGTTTGTGCTACTGCCCGTAGGGCCCCAATTAGTGCATATTTTGAGTTTGATGCTCACCCTGATCCTAGAATGGAGTAGACTGCGAGGCTTGATAGGGCTAGGATAAATAGTACACCCAGGTTGAGGTCAATTACGGGGTAGGGCATAGGTATGGGTGCTCATAGCGTTATGGCCAGGGTTAGTGCTAGGATGGGGGTTGCTAGAAATAGGAATGGGGAGGACGTAGAGGGGCGGACTGGTTCTTTAATAAATAATTTCACCCCGTCGGCGATAGGTTGGAGCAGGCCGTAGGGTCCTACCACATTTGGTCCCTTGCGTAATTGTATGTATCCTAGTACTTTACGTTCAATTAGTGTTAAGAAAGCTACTGCTAGTAGGACGGGTACGATGTAGGCTAGTGGGTTAATTAGGTGGTTTATTAGAATGTTTAGCATAAACTGGGAAGAGGATTTGAACCTCTGGTTTAAAGGGCTTAGGCCTTTCGCAATTTACCATGCTCTGCCACCCCAGTATGTCCTTATTTCGGGCGGTTGGGTTTTGCCCTCCCTTTTTTTAATTTATTTGTTTTCATTAATTAGGGGTGGGGCGTGCTTTAAGTATGGGCCCCTCTTTTCCGATCCTTTCGTACTAGGAAAAGTAGCGTTACAGATAGAAACTGACCTGGATTACTCCGGTCTGAACTCAGATCACGTAGGACTTTAATCGTTGAACAAACGAACCCTTAATAGCGGCTGCACCATTAGGATGTCCTGATCCAACATCGAGGTCGTAAACCCCCTCGTCGATATGGACTCTGGGAGAGGATTGCGCTGTTATCCCTAGGGTAACTTGGTTCGTTGATCGGCTGCATGGCCGGATCATTTTTGGTCAGATGTTCTGTGGCTTAGAGATGTCTCTCTTGGTTCTAGGGGTTAGCCCATTCCACTTGGAGGCTGGCTTTTCCTCCGCGGTCGCCCCAACCGAAGGTAAAATTTCATTTTCACTAGTTTTTTGCTTTTTACTGAGTTGCTTGATGTGGTTGAATTTTGTACCTTAAGCTCCAAAGGGTCTTCTCGTCTTGTATATTTATACCCGCTTCTGCACGGATAGATCAATTTCACTGACTTGAAGGGGGAGACAGTTAAGCCCTCGTTTAGCCATTCATACAGGTCTCTATTTAAAAGACAAGTGATTGCGCTACCTTTGCACGGTCAAAATACCGCGGCCGTTAAACCCGTAGTCACTGGGCAGGCTGGACCTCCTATACTCAGTTTGGTTGCAGGAGGCGATGTTTTTGGTAAACAGGCGAGGCTTGTGTTTGCCGAGTTCCTTCCCTTTCTTTTAGTCTTTCCTTTAATGCGGCACTCCAGTGTGGGGTTAACGATTGGTTTAATTGTGGGTTTTTCTTGGTTTTTTTGTTATTCACATTACTCTCTTGGGTTGGGTTCGTTAATTTCCAGTGGTTGGTCCGATCTGGTTTACACTTGTGCCTGGAGAAGAGCGGGTCTTCTTGTTACTCATTTTAGCATAATTTCTTCCATGTGGGCATGGGTTAGCCTGATATTATTAGGGGAATAAGATTTTTTATCAGTATAATAAACTTTCTTCTGTCCGAGCTTTAACGCTTTCTGTTTAGATGGCTGCTTTTAGGCCCACTAAAACAGTGTGTTTTATGTATTATGATCTTTATCCTCCTGTGAAGGTTGTATCCTTTGTTAGAGGGGCTGTACCCCCTTTAACTAACTCTCGTAAATTTCCCTTATTATCTTGGTGATGTGTTCTTTGATTTGGGGTATACGAGGCTGAACTTCTATCCATTTCTCAGGCAACCAGCTATCACCAGGTTCGGTAGGTCTGTCACTTCTACCCGGAGCTCTTCCCACTCTTTTGCCACAGAGACGGGTTAGCCCTATATTTAAATAGGCTGTCTCGGGGTAGCTCACCTGGTTTCGGGGTTTCAAACTAAAGGTCTCTTTGCTTGAGGGTGCTGGCTAAATCATGATGCAAAAGGTACAAGGCTTAGTCTTTGTTTTTTAGTGCTTATATGGGTTATTTCATTTCTCTTTCAGCTTTCCCTTGCGGTACTTTTTCTATTGCTTTGGGGTTGAACCTTTTCTGTCTCCCATACTCAGGTAAAAAAATGGTTTAGTTTGTGGTATAATATTATGTTTTGTTATTAATAATGTTGGGTTATATCGGTGATTAAGCTAGCTGTTTGGCTCAGGGTGATCCAATTTGCATGGATGTCTTCTCGGTGTAAGTGAGATGCTTAACTGACTCAGCCACGCCCTGGGTTTAATCCAAGTGCACCTTCCGGTACACTTACCATGTTACGACTTGCCTCCCCTTGTCAGTGCTCTGGTGTTAATTATCTTTATTGCATTTTGACAGGGGAGAGTGACGGGCGGTGTGTACGCGCCTCAGAGCCGGGTTCAAAAGGACGCTCTGCTTCCTTTTTACTACTAAATCCTCCTTCAAGCACTATTTCATGTTGCATGTTCGTAGTGTTCTATAATAGAAAATGTAGCCCATTTCTTCCCACTTCGTACGCTACACCTCGACCTGACGTTCTGGGTTGTGCCCATTTTGCTTACTTTTATTGCCTTCACAGGGTAAGCTGACGACGGCGGTATATAGGCTGGGATGGCTAGAAGTGGTGAGGTTTAACGGGGGTTATCGGTTCTAGAACAGGCTCCTCTAGGGGGGTCTAAGGCACCGTCAGGTCCTTTGGGTTTCAAGCTAATGCTCGTAGTACCCGGGCGGACGTCTAATTGTAGTTGGATGTCTAGGTTTATGGCTGAGCATAGTGGGGTATCTAATCCCAGTTTGTTTCTCAGTTTTCGTGGGGTCAGGTGGGCTCTATTAAAGCTACTTTCGTGTATTGGGTTTCGGACACCTAGAAGCGTATGACGGCCAAAGGGCCATTTGGCTTTATTGTTTTGCTTTCCTTAACCACCCTTTACGCCGTGGTGTTATCAACTAGGGCCTCTCGTTTAACCGCGGTGGCTGGCACGAGTTTTACCGGCCCTCTTAGCCCTAACTGAGTCAAGTTTTCACTCATGGCTTAATGTTTATCACTGCTGAATTCCCTTGGGGGTGTGGCTTGGCCAGGCGTCTTGGGCTAAAAATTTTGTGCCTGATGCCCGCTCCTCGTCCCCGGGCAGGGGATTGAGGGCATACTCACGGGACTGCGGAGACTTGCATGTGTAAGTTGGGTTAGAGCTGATAATAAGGTCAGGACCATGCCTTTATGCATGCGGAGTTTCTTAGGACCCATCTTAACATCTTCAGTGTTATGCTTTGTATTAAGCTACGCTAGC